TTCTAATAAGTTGTTTAATGGTTGGCATGCTGAATCGTATACATAATAGGCTGGTTTAGATCGATCCTAACCGGATGATTATGAATTGCTTCTATTTATAGTTAATAGAATATTAAACGCGGTAAGAATATAAATAAAATCTCAATAAAATCACAGATTTGCGCAAAATCCCTGCTATTTTCATTCAACCGCTACAAGATCAACAATTCCATGAGCTTGGGCTTCTGTTGCTGACATAAAAACATCCCTTTCCATATCTTCGGATACAACCCATAAGGGTTTGCCCGTTCTTTGTACATAAACCCTTGTGATGGTTTCGCGCAGTTTCAGTAGTTCTTCCGCTTCCAGGATAAACTCTCCCGTTTGTGCCTCATAAAAAGAGCTCGCGGGTTGATGGATCATTACCCTGATGATAAATAAATGATTCTTCTATCTTGCATGATGAGGTGAAAACAAAAGAATAAAATAACAAGAAAAAAGATAGAATTGAACAACCGTACAGGCATCTTTTGTGCAGTGCATACGGCTCTATAATGGAATTTACTTTTACCTTCCATCGAATAAAGAGAAAATATAGGATCTATCAGACCCAGATCGGCAAATGATCCAATTACCACCCTTCATTTCGGGGGAGTTAAAAAATACTATGATGGTTCCGTTGCTTTATATATTTATTTCGTCTGTGATTCAGCAATCCCAAAGTTTCTTTTTGAGCAAAGCAAAAAAGAAACTTTTCATTTTCGTACTTTTTCATAACATAAATATTGTTAAAATCCTTTCGGTGTGAAAACAAAAAAAGTTTGTGACGCTGAAATGGACTCCCGATAGATAAGAAAAAATCGGAAATACCTTTTATCTCATACTACTCTTTCGATACATAATCTAATGTTTTGAAAACAAAATAATAATTTTCTCATATCGAATTCGAAGTGCCATGCTATTATTACTTAATATTCCTGCGAAGGCATAGTCCTTTTTCTCTCAAATAAAAAAAACTCAATGGCGCCAAGCGTGAGGGAATGCTAGACGTTTGGTAATTTCTCCTCCGACCAGGATAAAGGATCCCATTGAAGCGGCCAACCCCATGCATATTGTATGTACATCTGGTCGTACAAATTGCATGGTATCATAAATAGCTACTCCGGGTATTACCCATCCTCCGGGAGAGTTTATAAACAAATACAGATCTTTGGTATCATCCTCTATACTGAGATATACCATAAGACCAATAAGTTGATTAGAGATCTCACTATCAACCTCTTGGCCTAAAAAAAGCAATCTTTCTCGATAAAGTCGGTTGATTAGGATAAAATACTATCCCTTAGGAACCGTACATGCACCTTTTGATGCATACGGTTCAAAAAAAATCGCGAAAAAAAAAGAATCAATGTGTAGATTCCAGCCCCCTTTATTTTTGCATAGTAGGCTCTATCTAACTTTTAACGTTTTAACGAAGGAACTTTTTCTTCCATTTTTAAAGAAAGATAAGTTTTAGCGCGTTTCCCTATAATATGAAATATAAAAAAAATTCACTAAACTTATCGAACTAACCTTTCATTGATGTATTGTTTCATCGAGATCCAATCCAAATCACGATGTCATTTTCTTGTTCCTGAATGGGCCTCTTCAATTCTTTTAGGTTTATGCTCTACTCCAGGTAAATATCTGCCCGATTTCAATTTGCACATATAGGACAAATACTTCCCAATACCACTTTTTTTTTCAATTCATTTGATGTCTTCCGTCAAATATTCGGCGTATTCATCATATTATTCGATTGATTAACACTTTGAAATCACCCCTATTTATATTTATAAAAAAAATCGTTTATGATACAAGTAGTAATCATGGATCTATTACGGATTGGGTTTTTTCTAAACGGAGCCTGGATATTTCATTTTATTGGTCCAACCAAGCCAACCATAAATTATTTTTATTGATAATATTAATATGGATCCCCCAAAAATGGATCTAATTGCACTTCACGCTCCAAATTTTTGATAATTAAATCAATCTTTCTTGGGCGAAACAGAGGATATCTCGATCGGGGGAGAGAACGGGGAAATCCCATATGACCCAATATATCTGACAAGTCGCACTATACGTCAACCCAAGATGCATCTTCCTCTCCAGGACTTCGAAAAGGTACTTTTGGAACACCAATAGGCATTAAATGAAAGAAAAAATAATTAAGTACTATATTTCACTTTGATGTGGAAACGTAATAATGGGTTTAATTGTCTTCATAATATTTTATTATATTTTAATATATTTTATCCATATATTGGATAAGGTCATAAAGGAAGAGAAGACAGAATGAATAAAGTAAATAAAATTCTTACGAATAAGTCCTTCGAATGATGAACAAGTATGGATGTATTCACTCATAGAAAACGCGCTCAACCCCCCATTGCGTATTGGTACTTATCGGGTATAGAATAGATCTGCTTCTCTTTGTTCCTACGAACAGAATTGTTTCATTATTGCCAACAGAATAGAA